TTTATTGTGCATTTTAATTCTTACGGACCACTCCATTTTTCTTTGTTTGGAGTGGTCCCATAAAAGGTTATTTAATTGTAGTGATTTAAGGGTAAAAACCTATAATGGATATCTTGGTCCGAATCGATAATTTGTGTATATAAAAGTTTTATTCTTACTTTTGGCTGGGTAAGTCTAGTACTTTAGATAAATTTGCAGGATATTTTTTGCGAGATTTTTGCAGTTTTTTGCGAGATTTTTGCAGTTTTTTGCAGTTTTTTACGAGTTTTTTACAGTTTTTTGCAGTTTTTTACGAGTTTTTTACGTTTATTCAATAAGAGCTTATATGAATATGGAACCTTATTAGATCATAAGAGGGTATGGTATTGTATAATAAATGCTTCGGGAATGTATTCTAAGCTGGAGTTAATAAAGAAATATAGGAACTTACGATTAAGATAGTTATTAGTAATAAATTTATAGTAGGTGGTGTATCTATGAATAGGTAGTAGTATTAAATAAGATCAATATTGTTAATAGGCATTTATATAATGTATAATTAATAAGGTAATATATAATAATATACTTACAGTATTTTTTCTAAACAATAAAAAAGAAAAAATAAGAGAAAGAAATTACTCTATAGGTGTGTTGAATTATAGGGCTGATAAGGCGGATAGGGAGGGGAGGGATATCTTGGTCCGAATCGATAATTTGTGTATATAAAAGTTTTATTCTTACTTTTGGCTGGGTAAGTCTAGTACTTTAGATAAATTTGCAGGATATTTTTTGCGAGATTTTTGCAGTTTTTTGCGAGATTTTTGCAGTTTTTTGCAGTTTTTTACGAGTTTTTTACAGTTTTTTGCAGTTTTTTACGAGTTTTTTACGTTTATTCAATAAGAGCTTATATGAATATGGAACCTTATTAGATCATAAGAGGGTATGGTATTGTATAATAAATGCTTCGGGAATGTATTCTAAGCTGGAGTTAATAAAGAAATATAGGAACTTACGATTAAGATAGTTATTAGTAATAAATTTATAGTAGGTGGTGTATCTATGAATAGGTAGTAGTATTAAATAAGATCAATATTGTTAATAGGCATTTATATAATGTATAATTAATAAGGTAATATATAATAATATACTTACAGTATTTTTTCTAAACAATAAAAAAGAAAAAATAAGAGAAAGAAATTACTCTATAGGTGTGTTGAATTATAGGGCTGATAAGGCGGATAGGGAGGGGAGGGATATCTTGGTCCGAATCGATAATTTGTGTATATAAAAGTTTTATTCTTACTTAGTTATTTACTATTATAATGTTTTATATGTAAAGGTATTTCTAAATGATATGTAAGCAGTATTTAGTATTATTCATTAAGTAGCCTTAGAATTGGTAATTATAATGATTTAATGGTTAAATGCGTGCCAGCTGCCGCGGTTAGACGTAGATTATTAGTAAATATTATTGTTTAGAGTTAATTGTGAGATTTAACTTGAAATTGTTTAATTGTTGATGAAATTTGATTTTAAAGTTATGGTTTATTATGTATTTAATGAAGCTCTGAAAATTGTTATAAAAACTAGGATTAGATACCCTATTATATTAATTATAAATTAGAAGACTCGAGTAGTATTAGTTATGTTCTTGAAACTTAAAGAATTTGGCGGTGTTTTAGTCCTTTTAGAGGAATCTGTCCTGTAATCGATAATACACGATTTGTTGAACCTTTACTTGTTTAACTTATATACCGTCATCATAAGATTATTCTATTTGAGGAATAATAAATTTCGGAATTTATTATTATGAAGTATGTTAGATCAAGGTGTAGTTTATGGAAAGGGTTGAGATGGATTACAATAATTATAATTATATGAATAGTGTAGTAAGTGACTACTAGAAGGTGGATTTAATTGTAAATTTTTGATTGATTATTAAATTGATTAGGGCTCTAATATGTGCACATATCGCCCGTCGCTCTCATTGTATTATGAGATAAGTCGTAACATAGTAGATGTACTGGAAAGTGTATCTAGAAAGTAATCAAGTTAAAGCTAATAGTAAGCGTTTCATTTACACTGAAAATTTTTCGTGCGAATCGAGTAGTTTGACAATTAAATAATTATGTGAATTTGGTAATTGAAATATGAGTTGGTAGTTATTTATAGTAAATTTAAATGAAATGAATCAATAAATTATAGTTTATTAGTACAGTGTTGGTATTTTGAAATATTTTGAAAATGGAATTTTTGTGAAGGAAAGTTTTTGTACCTTTTGTATCAGGGTTTATTAATATTATTTGGTGTATATTATTTTCTCGAAGATAAAAGAGTTAATTCACATTAGTAGTTATTATAGTATAAATATTACAGAATGTGAATTAGTTAATGAGATGTTAGTCGTTTTTATTGATATCTAGTTTCTTAATAAATAAATTTAATTTAGCTATTTAAGATTAAATTAATAAATTGTTATTAATTAATAATTTAAATTAAATAGAAATAATTTTGGGGATAAGCTTGAAATTGTAATTAGAAGGTAGTTGTTGATATAGTTATGGGCTTTAAGATAGCTAGTATAATTAGAATGTTACAATTGTAGTGTATTAGTGATTTAATTTACTTTAAATTTATATTGAGAAGTAATAATTAACTGTTAATTATTATTTATAATGGTAGAATTAGTAGATGTATTTGTATAGATAATATATTAGAGGAATTATAATAAAGGAATTAGGCAAAATTTTATCCGCCTGTTTATCAAAAACATGTCTTTTGGAATTTATATGAAGTCGTACCTGCTCAATGATATATTAAATAGCCGCGGTATTTTGACCGTGCAAAGGTAGCATAATCATTAGTTTTTTAATTGGAAACTGGAATGAATGGTTTGACGAGATAAAATCTGTCTCTATTATAAGGGTTGAATTTTACTTTTGAGTTAAAAGGCTTAAATGTTGAATAGGGACGAGAAGACCCTATAGATCTTTATTACATAAAAATTAATTTAGATATTAGGAAATGATTATTTATTAATTTAAATGTAATTTTGTTGGGGTGATGGGAGAATAAATTTAACTTCTTTTTTTTGGTACTTAGATAATAGGAATTATGATCCTTTATTATGGATATAAGATTAAGATACCTTAGGGATAACAGCGTTATTTTATTTGAGAGTTCTTATCGACAATAAAGATTGCGACCTCGATGTTGGATTAAGATTATCATTTGGTGTAGTAGTTAAATTGATTGGTCTGTTCGACCATTAAAATCTTACATGATCTGAGTTCAAACCGGTGTGAGCCAGGTTGGTTTCTATCTTGTTTTAATATTAGATTTTAGTACGAGAGGATCAAATTTAAGGAATAATTTCTAATATGGAGTAATATTACTATGTTGGCAGAGAAGTGCAATGAATTTAGAATTCATAAATATAATTATAATATACTTAGTATTGAATGTTGATTTTTTTTTAAGATTAATTATGGTATTAACAATAGTTATTTGTGTTTTAATAAGAGTGGCTTTTTTGACTTTGTTGGAACGAAGGGTTTTGGGTTATATTCAGTTACGTAAGGGACCAAATAAGGTAGGGTATTTAGGTATTCCTCAACCTTTTGCTGATGCAATTAAATTATTTTGTAAGGAGCAAACTTACCCTATAATATCTAATTATCTAATATATCTATTTAGTCCTATGGTAAGTTTATTTTTATCTTTAATTATTTGAGTGTTGTTTCCTATGTGTTGTGAAATGATTTCTTTTGATTTGGCATTGATATTTTTTTTATGTGTTACTAGAATGGGAGTATACAGAATGATATTGGCTGGTTGATCTTCTAATTCGAGATATTCTTTATTAGGAAGATTACGTTCTGTAGCTCAAACTATTTCTTATGAGGTAAGATTAGCTTTAATTTTGTTTAATTATATTTTGTTGGTAGGTGGATTTAGAATTGAATTATTTAGAATTTATCAAGAAAATGTATGGTTTATTTTTGTAGGGGGTCCTTTATTTTTATGTTGATTATCTTCATGTTTGGCTGAAACTAATCGGACTCCATTTGATTTTTCTGAGGGGGAATCAGAATTGGTTTCTGGCTTTAATGTAGAGTATAGAAGAGGAGGTTTTGCTTTAATTTTTATAGCAGAGTATTCAAGAATTTTATTTATAAGAATATTGATTGTGGTAGTTTTTTTAGGGTGTGATATGTATTCGATCTTATTTTTTTTAAAATTGATTATACTGTCTTTTGTTTTTTTATGAGTGCGTGGGACCTTACCACGATTCCGTTATGATAAATTGATGTACATTGCTTGGAAAAGCTATTTACCTGTTTCATTAAATTTTATTATGTTTCATGTTGGAGTTATTATGTTATTTATATAACTGAGATTTTTTGGTTAAAGTTAATAGAATATATTATTTATTCTATCTTTTGTTTTCAAAACAAATGCTTTTAGCTTATTAACTGAAGGTTAAATATTTATTTTATCTCAGTATAGTATTAATAAATAATTTATTGGGTAAAATAAGAAGTATGTGAGGGTGAGGATTTGACCAGTGACGATAAATGGATCTTCAACTGGTCGTGCACCAATTCATGTTAATAAAATTACTAAGGAAGTAAAGGATCAAAATAAGGTTTGATTGATTGGGTAAAATTGTATTCCTTGGAATTTATTATTATTTAATAGTGGTATAATAAATAAGATTATGATAGATGAAAGGAGTGCTAATACTCCTCCTAATTTATTGGGAATTGACCGTAGAATTGCATATGCAAATAGGAAATATCATTCTGGTTGGATATGAATGGGAGTTACTAGTGGGTTAGCGGGTGTAAAATTATCTGGATCTGCTAATAAGTAGGGGGTATTTAATGATAATAAAATAAATAAAGTGATTATGGTAATTAGTCCTACAATATCCCTAAATGAAAAATAAGGATGGAATGGGATTTTATCTAAGTTTCTATTTAATCCTAAGGGATTATTAGATCCTGTTTGATGTAAAAATATTAAGTGAATTATTACTATAGCCATGATGACAAATGGTAATAGAAAGTGAAAGGTGAAGAATCGTGATAAGGTAGCGTTATCTACTGCAAATCCTCCTCAAATTCATTGTACTAGATCAAATCCTAAATATGGGATAGCTGATAGTAAATTAGTAATAACTGTTGCTCCTCAGAAAGATATTTGTCCTCATGGTAAGACGTAACCTATAAAGGCTGTTGCTATAGTTAAAAATAAGATTAATACTCCAATGGATCAGGTATGTAGAAGATTATAAGATTTGTAGTATAAACCACGGCCTACATGAAGATAAAGACAAATGAAGAAGATTGAGGCACCATTTGCATGCAGAGTACGAATTAATCATCCATAGTTGACATCTCGACAAATGTGAATTACACTATTAAATGCTATTGTAATATCAGCTGTATAATGTATAGCTAAAAAGATTCCTGTAAGAATCTGAATAATTAGGCATCTGCCTAAGAGGGAACCAAAATTTCATCATGAAGTGATGGTTGAGGGGGTAGGTAAATCGATGAGGGAATTATTAAAAATTTTAATTAATGGATGATTGGTTCGTAATGGTTTATTCATTAGTTAAAATTGTTGACGTAGTGGTCCTTGATGAATTTCCGTAATTTTGACAATTACAATAAGGGTAATTAGGAGGTAAGAAATTATTATGATAGTAATGTTTATTGAAGGTAGATTATATAGTTGTGTTAAGTTATGAGGTATTTCAGTATTGTAAATAATTGATTTTATTAGAGAATCTTGAGTTATTAGTTGAGTTGTTGATATATGGTGAATGTATGAATAAAATATTATAAATAATATAGTTATTATAATTGGTGTTAGTAAGGATTTTTTAGGTATTAAAAATATTTCATTTGAAGCTAGTCTTGTTATATAAATGAATAGAACTAACATTCCTCCTAGGAAAATTAAGAATAAAATGTAAGAGAATCATGATGAATATGATGATTTTCTTAAGGTTAAGGAAAGGAAGATGGTTTGAAGAATAATAAGAATAGTAAAAGATAAAGGGTGTATTATAAATAATAGAATAGTATTAATTGTGATTATACTTATTAATAAAATATTTATGGTTATGTCAGGAGATAGTTTAAATAAAATTTTAATTTTGGGGATTAATAATAAGCGTGAGCTTTCTCTTGAAGTTTTAAAAGATATCTTATCTTTGGTTTACAAGACCAAAATTTTTTTTTAAACTATTAAAACTTATGGTTATAAATGTAAATGTTATTTTATTTATGTGTTTCTTTTTTTCAGGTATTTGATTGTTTTGTTCTAAACGAAAACATCTTTTGTTGGTGTTATTAAGATTGGAATATATGGTGTTGTGAATTTTTGGTATATTAGTTTGTTATTTTAGAAGTATTGATTATGGGTTATATTTTACGATAATTTATTTAGTGTTTTCAGTTTGTGAAGGGGCATTGGGTCTAGGTATTTTGGTTAAAATAGTTCGTTGTTATGGTAATGACTATTTTCAATCTTTTATTATTTTACGATGTTAAAATATTTTTTAATATTGTTATTTTTGATTCCTGTTTGTTTTTTTAAAAAAATGTCTTGATTATTGGTTCAATTATTTATATTTATTTCTTTTTTTATGTTTATGACAGAATTGGGAATAAATAATATATTATATATAGTTGGGTATGGGTTTGGTATTGATTTAATATCTTATGGATTAATTTTATTAAGATATTGATTAGGAGGATTAATAATTATGTCTAGAAATGGAATTTTTAAGATATACTATTTTGATAAGTTATTTTTAATAATAGTTTTGAGATTAATTTTAATGTTATTATTAACATTTAGAAGATTAAATATATTAATGTTTTATATCTATTTTGAAAGTAGATTAATCCCAACATTTTTATTAATTTTGGGATGAGGGTATCAACCAGAACGAATTCAGGCTGGTGTTTATTTATTGTTTTATACTTTAGTTGCTTCTTTACCACTATTAATAGCTTTACTAAAATTTTATGATAAGTTTAATAGATTAGAATTGGGGTTTGTTTATGGATTGGAGGTAAAAAATTTTTATATATATTTGTTTATTATTATTGCATTTATAGTGAAATTACCTATATTCTTGGTTCATTTATGGTTACCTAAGGCTCATGTTGAAGCTCCTATTTCTGGATCAATAATTTTGGCTGGTGTTTTATTGAAGTTAGGAGGTTATGGATTATTACGATTAATGAGGATTAGTTTAATTTATTGTATAAGATATAATTATATTTGAATTAGAATTAGTTTAATTGGAGGATTTTTAGTGAGTTTATTATGTTTACGTCAAGTGGACATGAAGGCATTAATTGCTTACTCATCAGTAGCCCATATAGGAATTGTTTTATGTGGGTTAATAACATTGAATACTTGAGGATTGTGTGGTGGATATATAATAATGATTAGTCATGGTTTATGTTCTTCTGGTTTGTTTTGTTTATCTAATATAGGATATGAGCGATTAGGAAGTCGGAGTTTATTAATTAGAAAGGGGTTATTGAGACTAATACCAAGAATATCTTTATGATGATTTTTATTAAGATCTTCTAATATAGCTGCTCCTCCTTCATTAAATTTATTATCTGAAATTAGTTTAATTAATAGAGTTATGGGGTGGAGAACTAATTGTATAATTTTAATTATATTAATTTCTTTTTTTTCAGCTGCTTACAGATTGTATTTATACTCATATAGTCAACATGGTAAGTATTATTCTGGGATGTATAGATATATTAGAGGATTATTCCGTGAGTATCATTTATTATTTTTACATTGGGGGCCTTTAAATTTATTGATTTTGAATAGTAATATAATTTATTATTGATTGTAGAATTACTTAATTAGTTTAATTAGAATAATGGTTTGTGGTATCATTGGAACATGTAAATGTATTAGGTTATAAATTTGAATAATTTTTCTTATAAATTAAGTATTTGTTTTGTTTCTTTTATAGTTTTGATGTGTTTTTCTCTTATTTTTTTTATATGTGGAGTATTTTATTATGTGAGGGATTATGTGGTTTTTTTAGATTGGGAAATTTTAAGAATTAATAGTAGTAGAATTGTAATAACTATTTTGTTGGATTTTAAATCTTTAACATTTATTAGATTTGTCTTTTTTATTTCTTCTTTAGTAATTTATTATAGAGATGGCTATATAAGGGGGGATACACATTTGGTTCGTTTTATTATATTGGTATTAATATTTGTTATGTCAATAATATTTTTAATTATTAGACCTAATATTATTAGAATTTTGTTGGGATGAGATGGATTGGGATTAGTTTCTTATTGTTTAGTAATTTATTATCAGAATGTAAAATCTTATAATGCTGGGATGTTAACTGCTCTTTCTAATCGAATTGGTGATGTAGCAATTCTATTATGTATTTCTTGAATAATAATGTATGGTAGATGAAATTATTTATATTGAGGAGGTGTAATAAATAGAATAGAATTAAAAGTGGTAGTTTATTTAATGATTTTGGCAGCTTTTACTAAGAGTGCTCAAATTCCTTTTTCTTCATGGTTACCAGCAGCAATAGCTGCTCCTACTCCTGTATCAGCTTTAGTTCATTCATCTACTTTAGTAACGGCGGGGGTGTATTTATTAATTCGGTTTGGTAATTTATTGAGTGAAATTGGTATTAATAATTTAATTTTATATGTTGGTTGTCTAACAATATTTATGGCTGGATTAGGAGCTAACTTTGAATTTGATTTGAAAAAAATTATTGCTTTATCAACATTGAGTCAATTGGGGTTAATAATGTTAACTATTGGGTTGGAATTTTACGATTTAGCATATTTCCATTTATTAAGACATGCATTGTTTAAGGCATTATTATTTATGTGTGCTGGGTTAATTATTCATAGTGTTGGAAATTTGCAGGATATTCGTGGTATAGGTGGGATTTTTAATATAATACCTTGTACTTCCATTTGTTTTTGTATTTCAAATTTGGCTTTGTGTGGGATACCTTTTTTGGCTGGGTTTTATTCTAAGGATTTAATTTTGGAAATAAGTTTGATGAATAATTTAAATATGTTTATTTTTTTATTAATATTTTTATCAACTGGATTAACAGTTTGTTATACTATTCGACTTATTTATTATGTTATGGGTACTAATTATAATTGTTGAAATAACCATTGTATTGGTTCTGAAAATTTAGTTTTTATTATTCCTATGGTAGTATTAACTTTATTTTCAGTTTTAGGAGGGAGAATATTAAGATGAATTATAATCGGTACTCCTAATTTGATTTATTTACCGTTGTGGATAAAATTTATTACTTTAGTTGTTTGTGTTATAGGAGGATGATTAGGATATGAATTAAATTTATTTAGAAGAATTTATAAATGTAGTAAGATTAGATTTTTAATAAGTTTTTTAGGATCAATATGATTTATACCTATTTTATCAACTCATTTTTTTACTAGTAAGTTTTTATGATTAGGTTATTATGTACAACGTGATGTGGATATGGGATGGAGAGAGGAATTAGGTAGTCAGGGTTTATATGATTATATAATTAATTTTTCGGGGGTGACTTACAAATGACATAATAATTTATTTAAATTGTATTTAATAAGTTTTGTGATTTGAATATTATTGATTTTTATATATTTTTTAGTATAAATTTTTAAAGGGACATACTTGGATAGCTTATAATTAGAGTTTAACATTGAAGATGTTAAGGAGGACAATGGACCTTTAAGTATTAATTGAAACCAAAAAGAGGTGTATTATTGTTAATAATATTATTGAATATAATTCCAGTTAAGAAAATAAGATGGTTCAAGGGTAAGCTGCTAACTTTTCCTTTTAGCAGTTCAATTCTGTTATTATTTTTAATAATATTTACATAGTTTAATAAATAAAACGATACATTTTCGTTGTATAAATAATATAACTTAATATTTGTAAATAAGGATAAATAATATCTAATTTTCAGGTCGAAACTGAATACCTAATGGTTTCTTATTATATAAGAATAATTGATTATCAATACTTTTTGAATGCAAATCAAATGTTATACTTAACTATATTCCCAATTAGCTCAGTTTAGTGAACCTTGATTTCATTCATGAAATAATCCAAAAATTAAAATTATAATAAAAAATGTTAATGTTGATACTCAAGTAATAACATTAGAGAATTTGAAAATAACAATTACTGGTAAAATTATTGCAATTTCTACATCAAAAATAAGGAAAATAACAGCAATAAGAAAGAATTGTAATGAGAAAGGTGATCGTGCTGATCTAATAGGGTCAAATCCACATTCAAATGGTGATGATTTTTCTCGATCTAGGATTGTTTTTTTTGAAAAGATTAATGATAGGAAAAGAATTATTATTGTTAATAATATTAAGATGATAGATAATGTGAAGATTAATAGGATTATTTATTTTGAAGGTTTCAATCTTTTTGATTGGAAATCAAATGTACTATTATATACTAAATAAATAACTACCTCATCAGTAAATTGAGATATAGAGGAATAATCAAACAATATCAACAAAGTGTCAGTATCAGGCTGCTGCTTCAAACCCAAAGTGGTGATTTGAAGAGAAGTGTTTAAGATTATGTCGTATTAAACAAATAATAAGGAATGTAGTACCAATAATAACATGCAATCCGTGAAATCCAGTAGCTACAAAAAAAGTAGATCCGTAAACTGAATCAGCAATTGTAAATGGAGCCTCAATATATTCATATGCCTGAAGAATGGTGAAGTATAATCCCAATATAATGGTAAATACTAATCTCTGAGAAGTTTGGGTATAATTGTTATTTATAATACTGTGATGAGCTCATGTTACAGTCACTCCTGATGCTAAAAGAATAGATGTATTTAAGAGTGGGATTTGAATGGGGTTGAATGGTAAAATTCCTTTTGGGGGTCATAATATCCCAATTTCAATTCTAGGAGATAATCTTCTATGGAAGAAGGCTCAGAAAAATGAGAGGAAAAATAGCACTTCTGAAATAATAAATAGAATTATTCCTCATCGTAATCCAGTATTAACATTATAAGTATGTATTCCTTGATAAGTACCTTCTCGGGTGATGTCTCGTCATCATTGGATTATAGTTAAAATTGTTACGATTAAACCAATTACTAAGAGGGTAAATTTAAATTGGTGAAATATAGAAATTAATCCAATAGTTATAATTATTGCTCCAATAGCACCTGTTAATGGTCAAGGACTGACATTTACTAAATGATAAGGATGATTGGAATGGGTTGTCATTAGTTAATTAATTACTTCATTAGAATATAGTGTAGTTAATACAGCAAATACATATGATTGAATAATTGCTACTGCAATTTCTAAAGTAATAAGAAGGATTTGAATAAAAATAAGAATTTGGAGTATAATTGGTGATGTTATTAGTAATGTACCTGTATTACCCAGTAAGGTTAAGAGTAAATGTCCAGCAATTATATTAGCAGTTAATCGTACTGCTAATGTTCCTGGTCGAATAAGATTACTAATTGTCTCAATACATACTATAAAGGGTATTAAGATTGGAGGAGTTCCTTGGGGAACTAGATGGGCAAATATATATTGAGTATTATTAATTCAACCATATAATATAAATCTTAATCATATTGGTAAAGCTAAAGATAAAGTAAATGTGAGATGTCTGGATGTTGTGAAGATATAGGGGAATAACCCTATGAAATTATTGAATAAAATGAGTGAGAATAATGAGATGAAAATAAAAGTAGCTCCCTTATTTTTAAAGTTAAGTAATGTATTGAATTCGTTATGAAGTGTTATATTAATTTTTATTCAGAAAATAATTGTTCGGTTTGGTAATAATCAATAATAAAGAGGGATGAAAATTATAGCTAAGATTGTTCTTGATCAATTTATTGGAATTGAGAAAATACTAGATGTAGGATCAAATGAAGTGAAAAGATTAGTTATCATTTCCAATTAATTGAATTAAAATTTTTTTTTCAGTTTGATTGATTAGAGGTTATTTTTTGACTTGGTAATTGGAAATAATTTAATGTTATGATTAATAAATATAATATAATAAAGGAAAATAATATAATTGTTCAATTTATTGGGGATATTTGTGGTATTAAGAATCATTAATATATTAATAATTTCAATATGACATATTGATGTTATATTTTAACTAGATTCTTCATCAGAAGTATTTGTTATTTACTATAAATTGGTTTAAGAGACCATTACTTACTTTCAGTCATCTGATGATGACTTAATTCATTTAATGAATGTGGCTAGATTAACTCTTTCAATTACAATTGGTATAAATCTATGATTTGCTCCACAAATTTCAGAACACTGACCATATAATAATCCTGGTCGATTAATTAAAAAGTTTGTTTGATTTAAACGTCCTGGTGTTGCGTCTGTCTTAATTCCTAGTGAAGGAATAGTTCATGAGTGAATTACATCAGCAGCTGTAATTAATGATCGAATTTGAGTATTTATAGGGAGTACTGTTCGATTATCAACATCTAATAATCGAAATGAATTCAATTCACTTTCATTTGAAGGAATTATGTAAGAATCAAATTCAATTGGTGTTTTAAAATCTATATATTCATATTTTCAGTATCATTGATGACCAATTGTTTTTAGTGAAATTAAAGGATTTATTGATTCGTCTAGTAAATAAAGGAGTCGTAGAGAGGGTAGAGCAATAAAGATTAATGTAATTGCTGGTAAAATAGTCCAAATTACTTCAATTATTTGACCTTCTAATAAGATATGATTAGTATATTTATTAAATATAAGTATAAATATGATATAAGTTACTATAGTTGTGATTATTAGTAGGATAAGTAAAGTATGATCATGAAATATAATTAGTTGTTCTATTAATGGGGAGAAGCTATTTTGAGTATTAAAATTAGATCATGTGGCCATACTAAAAAAAGTTTATACTTTATTGATGAATCTTAAATTCATTGCACTTCTCTGCCAAATTAGTAAGTTAATTAGAGGATAAAATGGGTAATTCTGAGTAAGAATGTTCAGTTGGGGGAGTGTTTTGATATCATTCTAAGGATCTTGGTAAATTATATTTAAATATTGAAGTTCGTTGAGTAATTATTCTTTCTCATACAATTATGATTATTAATAATACACCAATTATAGAAATTGTTGAACCTAAAGATGACAAGATATTTCATGAAGTATAGGAGTCTGGATAGTCAGAATATCGACGTGGTATTCCTGCCAATCCTAGGAAATGTTGTGGGAAAAACGTTATATTTACACCAATGAATATTACTAGAAATTGGATTTTTAGTAATTTTGTATTTATTATTAATCCAGTAAAAAGAGGATATCAGTGAATAAATCCTGCTATAATTGCAAAAACTGCCCCCATGGATAGAACATAATGAAAGTGAGCAACTACATAGTAGGTATCATGTAAAATAATATCAATTGAGGAATTTGCTAAGATAATTCCTGTTAATCCACCAATAGTAAATAGAAATACAAACCCTAATGATCATATTAATGTTGGATTAAATGATAGTTGGGCACCGTGTAAGGTGGCAAGTCAACTAAAAATTTTAATGCCTGTAGGTACTGCAATAATTATAGTTGCTGATGTAAAATATGCTCGTGTATCTACATCTATTCCAACAGTAAATATATGGTGAGCTCATACAACAAAACCAAGTAATCCAATTGCTAATATAGCATAGATTATACCTAAAGTACCAAAAGATTCTTTTTTTCCTCTTTCTTGACTAATAATATGTGAAATTATACCAAATCCTGGTAAAATGAGAATATAGACTTCTGGGTGACCAAAAAATCAGAATAAGTGTTGGTATAGAATAGGATCCCCTCCACCGGCAGGATCAAAAAAGGATGTGTTTAAATTTCGATCTGTTAATAATATGGTGATAGCTCCTGCTAAGACTGGAAGTGATAGAAGAAGTAATAAAGCTGTAATCCCTACAGCTCAAACAAATAAAGGGGTTTGATCAAATGATATATTTGGAGTTCGTATATTAATTATTGTTGTAATAAAATTTACTGCACCTAAAATTGATGAAATTCCTGCTAGATGTAATGAAAAAATTGTTAAGTCTACAGATCTTCCAGCATGAGCAATTCTTGCAGATAAAGGGGGGTATACAGTTCAACCAGTACCTGCACCATTTTCAACTATTCTACTACTTAGTAGAAGTATTAGTGATGGAGGAAGTAATCAAAATCTTATATTATTTATTCGTGGGAATGCTATATCTGGTGCCCCTAATATTAAAGGAACTAATCAATTTCCAAATCCTCCAATTATAATGGGTATAACTATAAAGAAGATTATAATGAAGGCATGTGCCGTGACAATTACATTATAAATTTGATCATCTCCAATAAGAGATCCTGGTTGTCCTAATTCTGTTCGAATTAAGATTCTTATTGATGTTCCAACTATTCCTGATCATACTCCAAAGATGAAGTATAAAGTTCCAATATCTTTATGATTTGTGGAAAATAATCATCGTTGCGATAAAATGGCTGAAAATAGGCGTTAGATTGTAAATCTAATTATGAAATAATTTTCTTTTATCAAATGGCTTTATATTCAATGATGATTTTAGATTGCAAATCTAAAGGTGTAAGTTTACTAAGGCTTAAAATAGTAGTTTTATTTGCAGCTTTGAAGGCTATTAGTTTAATTAACTTAAAGCCTTAAACTAATAAATAAAATGTTGGATAGATAATGAATCCTAAAGTTGAAGTTGTTATTAATATTGGTATAGTCATATAAGTATTATTCATGGTCTTGATGTTTCATTTTAGATTAGAGTTATTTAATATAAAAGTTGATATAGTTAATCGAATATAATAGAATAAAGTGATTAATGAAATTCAGATTATAAAAATGATTAATAGTTGATTTGATGATATTTGAATTACCAATCATTTTGGGATAAATCCTAATATAGGAGGTAATCCTCCTAGGGATATAAAATTGAGTATTATAAGTAATTTAGATCTCATATTAATTTTTGTAGTTAAGAATATTTGGTTAAAATGGAAGTTAGATAAGTTTTTGAATATAATTATTATTGAGGAGGAGATAATTGAGTAAATTAAGAAGTAAATCATTCATAATATATTTGAAATTAACAATGTTAGTAATATTCATCCAATATGGTTGATTGATGAATATGCTATAATTTTTCGTGTTGATGTTTGATTTAGTCCACTAATAGAACCAATAACTACTGAAGATATGATAGAAAAATATATACATATATTATTATATTGAATTATGGATAGAATAATTATTGGTGCAATTTTTTGTCATGTTATTAATAAGATACAATTAGTCCAGGAAAGACCTTCTATTGTATTAGGAAATCATATATGGAAAGGTGCTGCCCCTATTTTAATAAATAAAGTGATTATTATTATAATTTGAATAACGGAAGTTATATCATTTATAATGTATTGTATTTTTATATATATAAGAATAATAAATATTAAGAATATTGATGATGCTATTGATTGAATAATGAAATATTTTATTGAACTTTCCGCTGAAGGTAAGTGGTTATCTTCTAATATTATTAATGGAATAAAGGCTATCATATTAATTTCTAATCCTATTCATATGGCTGGTCATGAATTGGATGAAATTGTAACAATAGTTCCTATTATTAAAATTAATATAAATATTAGTTTAGAAGGATTTATAATTAATTTATTAATTAAAAAGAGAGAGATTGACTCTCATGAACGGGGTATGAACCCATTAGCTTATTTAGCTTATCTTTATGCCTATTTATGCACATATGTGTATATATATTAGTGTATGATGCACAGAAGATTTTGATTTTTCAAGAGTAAGTTTGATTCTTACAGATATAAAGCGGGTAAGTAAGAGTATATAATTTATACATTAATCATCCTATCAAGATGAACCTTTTGTCAGGCATCTTACT